AATAAAAAAACAAAACATAGTATAGAAAAGATATCCAAAATTATATAGAAATCACTATCCTACCCTTAGTTTTTATTTCCTTAATTTAATTGAATTTCGCTTGATTAGGGCAAAGTTCCTTAAAAACCTCTGCCTTTTTTAAAATATCCTGAACAGTTCCTGTAGGCTGAGCGCCTTTTTCAAGGAAATAGAGAATAGCGGGAACGTTTAAATAAGTTTGATTCTTGATCGGATCATAAAAACCCACTTTCCGAAGATCTCTTCCTTCTCTTCGGGATCGAACATCAATTGCAACGATTCGATAGACGGCTCATCGGGATAGATGTAGATGAAAAAGAACCCCCCCCCCCTAGAACCGTATAGGAAGTTTTCTCTTCGTACGGCTCGAGAAAAAATGATTCGAAGTTTTGTCTATGGATAAAATTCTAATAAATAGGAAAGGAATCCGTAAAATAAATTAGCCTATAATTTAACTCATATTTATTTAGCACCCTTCCTGAAAAAAGAAAAAATCATTTGTACTCATAACTCAAGTTGAATAATTCTCAAATATCTTAAAGATTTTTATTTAAGATATTTTTTTTGAGTGGTCTTTAACCCCCTTTTGTCTCGTTTAAAATCTATTTGGATTCTTTATTCGGATCCGTGAGACAATTGAAGTGGTGTTTCCTTGTTCTGGGATCCTTTATCTTTGTTTTAAATCCTTGGGTTTAGACATTACTTCGGTGCTTCTTAATCCTTTCAAAATGGTAGCAACATACCCCTTTTGTGATTTCTTTCTATCAAAGAATCATACCGACGGTTGATTCGCGCGCGATACACTGTGGATCGAAAAAAGTTTTAGCCGTTCCAACAAAGTTTTTTGAATTGAAAATTTGCTCGAATCGGATCCTTTCAATTTCTATATCGAAGATATACTTACGAAGTTGTTCCAATTTATTGATTGGCATTAACCCTAGATCGTTGCCCCTGAGAAATTAATCAATACTTTCTACTCGAGCTCCATCATGAACTATTTACATTACAACCCAATAAAAAAAGAAGGGCTCTAGTAGAATAGAACAAACGACGTCGAGCCAAGAGCACCTTCATTCCTATATAAAATGGTGGATGTAAGAATAAGAATCCACACCGGATCGTGTCCTTCAAGTCGCACGTTGCTTTCTACCACATCGTTTTAAACGAAGTTTTACCATAACATTCCTCTAATTTGGAACCAGTATGGAATTGATTCAATTATGGAATCATGAATAGTCATTGGTTCAGTCGGTACAGAGACATAGTAATTTCTATTTTTTCTTATCTACATAGATAATAAATATTTTTCTGAAAAAATATTAGCAAGACCCCGTCTTTTTTATATGAAGGAAACATTTTTCTAGAAATCTCTATCTAAAAAAAATATATAATAGAAATATGAAGAAATATAAATATAGAAATAACATAACTAACAGAAATAACACGAATAAATAAATTATATTTGACTCTGCCTCTTCAAGTGACTCAATAAGATAGACTGACCCATTTCCAACTTCCCAAAGATTCAACCCATAAGGAATCATTACAAATCTTGATAATTGAAAAAGTTTCCTACTTATACATCCTTATACATCATTATTTGAGTCAAGTTTTACAGTAAAGACTATATTTGATTATCATAAGAAAGATAAATCTATGTTTCTTTTCGAGTCGAATTGTCAATGATTTAAAGCAAATAAGATAAATAGATCGAACAATAAAAATAAATATCATTGTTAAATATTTAAATTTTAATATTTTAGGGATGCAAATTATTTTTCACAAAAATAGAAAGACTATTGTCACTGAAATAGGATAACAATACATACCTATAGGCTAAGCACTTCCTCGTTTTATATGTATTTTCATATTTTATTTAACCTGAGGTTAAGTAATCTTTCTGCAACTGTGATCTATGTCCCATCTTATCTGGATCACAAAAGGATTCAGTTACATTTGCATGTCATTTGAACCAGATTTAGTTCAGTTTGTGAAAAACTGAGATATGATTACGAAAAGAATCATTCAAAATCAGAAAAGAAAGAAGAATCATATTCTATCCAATATTAGGCCTTGAAACAGAATCTTGTTGAACAAAAAAGGTGTATTCGGATACAATGGATATGCTCTGGGACGGAAGGATTCGAACCTCCGAATAGCGGGATCAAAACCCGTTGCCTTACCACTTGGCTACGCCCCATTTCTATTTTTATTGGACACTAATAAAGAATAATATTGGTATTAAGTGTTCGTCAATTCCAGTCCAACTATCTATAGAAAATCTTTATTCTTTATAGAATATATTATAGATTCGTGCTAGGATTTTGACATGTGTATATCTAGAATTCAACTGAATTTATTGATCATTACATATAATTCAATTAAGATATTGTATGAAAGTATGATTTCTTCTATTCTCCTTTGAGAATTGGAGGATTTTTGATTGGGTGGAAAAAGAAGGATTTTTTTGTTTACCTTACTTTCTTCATTTTTCCTTATATCAATAACTCAATCAAAATGCAATTATCTCGACGAACAAAATGTCTGTTATGCTTAATATCTTTAGTTTGATCTGTCTTAATTCTGCCCTTTATCCGAGTAGTCTTTTCTTCGCCAAATTGCCCGAAGCCTATGCTTTTTTGAATCCAATCGTAGATGTTATGCCAGTAATACCCCTGTTCTTTTTTCTTTTAGCCTTTGTTTGGCAAGCTGCTGTAAGTTTTCGATAAGATCTTTAATACTATCCTAGAAAATTCATGATTTATTCGAGAAAAATTATAACAATTGATAAGATCAAATAAGTCTGACAGTATGAACCTTCGATTCAAACATTGAAATTCTTGGATAGCTGCGAAAAATCCGGTTCGCCCCATTTCCCGATTCTAACCCTTTTTCCGGCGAAAGACCTTATTAGGTTAGGGTTCCTTACAATATCTAATTGTGGGTATGAAAGTGATTTGCGGTAATCAAAGACTCTTATTACAAATTTCAACTTCATTTGAATTTATGAACATTCTTTTCTATTTCTAGAATTCATTTCTTGGTGTCAAAATAGGATATGTGATATAAAAATGGAGGATCTATTATCTTTTCTCGTTTTCCTTTTTCAAAAAATGATCTTGGAGGTTGTGTAATGCTTACTCTCAAACTTTTCGTTTACACAGTAGTAATATTCTTTGTTTCTCTCTTCATCTTTGGATTCCTATCCAATGATCCAGGACGTAATCCTGGACGTGAAGAATAAAATAAAAATTTTGTTTTTCTTGCTTGATTTTACAATTTTATTAAGATTTTCTTTTATCTATTCCACACGTTTAACTAGTAAAAAAAAAGGGGGGTTGCGAAATTTGAAAGAAAAAAATGGAAACTCATCAACGGAAACGGAAAGAGAGGGATTCGAACCCTCGGTACGAATAACTCGTACAACGGATTAGCAATCCGCCGCTTTCGTCCACTCAGCCATCTCTCCCAATTGAAAAAGATAATTACTATCTTACATTACACATCAAGTAAGGATTAAAGAAAGTATTTCTTTGACATTCTTTATCGTTATTATATAATTAGCAATTCCATTTAGATGCTCGAAAGATCCAAATAGAAAGATAAATAAGGAAGACCTTCTTGCTTTTATTTTGTTCGAAGTGCCTTTTTTTTGGGCCTGGCCCGGTCAATACCCAGCCGGGCCTTTTTTTGTTCCAACAAATTCCCTTTATTTATAGGCAATATAAATAAGATACCCAATTTGATATCTGTGTAACAATTTACGCTCTGGGGTTTACATATACTTATAATTTTTGTTATAATGGAAATTGAGAAGGATTTTTGATTCAAAAGAATCAATACTGATTAAGTATGTATCAATTTGTATTTTCTTATGTCATTAGGCAAACCAAATTTTAGATTCAAACCCAAGAATCATTCAGGAATTCTCCGTCAACGAATAGTTAATGGTTCCCATTTGTCATAAATTTTGTCTTTTTTGGATGAAAATATACATTTGATTTTTCAATAGAAAAGTGAGGGGAAGTTTTTCGGCATTGTGGGTTTTGAGATACTATACAATCAATCGAAGGGGTGGATCAAATACAATCAAAAGGGTAAAAATAAAAAGGGTAAAAAGGGTTTATTTTCTAATTTTTCTAAATTTAGAAAAAGGATTAAAAAAAGGATGCAAGATGCAAGTACAATAAACTAAAGTTTAGTAATCCAACCCAAAAAGGGAAAATTTTCTACTATTATGTATCGTTTTGGCGGCATGGCCGAGTGGTAAGGCGGGGGACTGCAAATCCTTTTTCCCCAGTTCAAATCCGGGTGCCGCCTCATCAACAAACGAATCGAATATAGACTCGCAAGAATCTCTGAGTGTTCAGGCATTGAATCACTATTAGAGTGAGATTGGATGGATAATTTACTTTTTTATAAAAAAAGTATAGAAAAATTTATAGAAAAAGTATAGAAAAAGTGAAAAAAATCATTTTTTCCCTCCTGAAGAGTATAATATACTATCTCCCAACTGCTTCAGAGAGACAATCGGGAAAGGGTACGGATTAGATCAAATAGGAAAGAAAAGTATGTAATAGATAGCAATTTCGCTATTTTTACTTATGAAGGCAAAAAAGAAGGAATGGCCCTCTTATTTTATTACTACATGTTCCATTAGTAACATTCCTTTGTGGTGTCATTGTGTATTTTACTTGTGTTTAGTCTTTGCCGATTAGAAATCATATCATATAGTAATTTTTTAGAAATGGATTTATTTGATTGGTTCATGAATAGTTTTTGGCCAGAATCCCTTTTTGACTCTGGACCATTGATTCTACTATTATTAGTGAGCAATAATGGAATAATTCTATCATAGAGATAAGGGACATAATTCACATGGATATAGTAAGTCTCGCTTGGGCTGCTTTAATGGTAGTCTTTACATTTTCCCTTTCACTCGTAGTATGGGGAAGAAGTGGACTTTAGAAGCACTCCTAATTTAGTTGAGGAATGAAACGGTATCAATTGTTTTATAGATCGTTCTGCAACGCATTTTTTTATTTGAATTGAAATAATTTTCAAATCAAAATATCTTCATTTCGAAATTCCATTGGATTCTAGTGGAGAAATTTATTCTATAACAGTAAAACGATTATTATTGGAATAAATAGATGTATCAAAGAAATAGAATTGGGTCCTACGTCAATTCCATATATGGATTAATAACTACAGATATTGAAGATAAAAGCTAATATAGTACCAACTTTATTAGAAAGTCAAGTACAACTTTATACACTACAATAACACTAATAGAGAGTATGGTAAGAAATAAATTTATTTCTTACTTACCATACTCTCGGATCTCATAGAATACCGCCGATTATAGCCCGTTGATTTCATTTAAGACGCAAAAATAGAATCCTTTTCATTTGATTTCTTCAACTAAAGTAATTAATCATTTTGACTGACTGTTTTTACGTAAATTATAAGTAGAAAAGCAGTAGGAACTAAAATGAACAGTGCAGTAGCAATAAATGCAAGAATATTTACTTCCATAATCTCATCGTTTTTTTTATTTCACAATAACTCGGGATTTAATCCCATAGAGATGAAAAATCTTTCACCTGTCAATTCAATGAATGCATTCCCTATCGATGATCTTGAATCGGATCAATATCATGAATAACAATATCTGAGCTATTAAATTAATTCGTCGTCGAGAATTGAATAGTATAACATACGAAGATCTTTTATCCATACCGAATCCAAGATTGGATTCCCGGCCCAATCCAAAATTCCTTTATTTATCCGTCTTTTCTATAACCTACCTTAGGTCTTCCTTGTAGAACCATCAAATGAAGTAGCATCTAACCACCCGTCCCTTTCCATTAACTACAAAACCCCAACAAACAATACAAAGCGAAGTGGAAAAAGAGAGGAATTAGGTTCTAAACGCCGTTTTTTTAATGATCCAATTTTCTTTGGAAGACAAAGAAGTATGATAAAGATGAGTCGCGGGAGCAAAGATGGAATATTCTATCAACTTCACTATTTTAGTTATTTTCATTTTAGTTTAGGGTTTGTTCTTTCTTCGACAGAATCCTGAAAAAAGGGGGGAAAGACCTTCGGAATTAAATTATGCTCTCTGTCCCTTATTTCACAGAAAATGGAGAGGCGAATTGATGTACTTATTGGATCCGTCGGGACTGACGGGGCTCGAACCCGCAACGTCCGCCTTGACAGGGCGGTGCTCTTGCCTATTGAACTACAATCCCAGGGGAATCAGAAGGGATCTAGCAGAAAATTTAGATTCTTTTTTATTCTCTCGTATCAGGTATTTCTTAAGAACAAGAGGGTTCTACCATCTGATGGTAGATTGGCGAATTGTTGGGCCGAGCTGGATTTGAACCAGCGTAGACATATTGTCAACGAATTTACAGTCCGTCCCCATTAACCACTCGGGCATCGACCCAACGCCTAATTGATTTTAGACGATTGAAAATATCATTCCTATGGGCATGATTTACCCCCAGAGGGACTTGAACCCTCGTTATCTCCGTGAAAGAGAGAAGTCGTGAAACCGCTGGACCATAGGGGCCGAGGATCAGCATAAGGAAAACACAAGAAATCGGATAGGTGCAGAGAGGCGGCCCCTTTAGGAGATGAATAGGATCAAACCGAAAGACTCGTTAACTATTCTGGGGGTTAATGGTAATCAAACTTTACCATTAAACTATACAATCTTGAAACTTGAAAAAGAGAAAGACGAGAAAGACCAATGAAATAAAGTTTCTGAATCAAACCGAAAAACAAAGGTCGAGAACTTTCTTTCTTCTTTCATTCTTCTTTCAGTATTCGCAGTGAGTAACCAAAAGATTATTTTGGTCTGCGCGATGCAATTATATTTCGCCCTAAGTCAGGCTGTCAATTGACCACGGAAAGGAGAGAAAGGAGAGCATTAAACAAAGCAAAAAGACAGCCAGACGAGGTATTTTTGCACGTGTTTAACGTTTAATAAATACAAATTCAGATGGTTTTCTGGTATTCAATATTCAAGTAGATTAGAATATAAATACCGTTATACATTATAATATAAGAAACTGAATCAGTTTTGATATTCTAAAAAAAATCCTAAAACATAGTAAGCCTAAGTGGGAGAATTCTGTTTCTAGGACTGTTTTATCAATTCCGTTCCATTTGCATCTCTTAAAAATGCCAATTTAAGTTAAGTATAAATTTTTATTCCACCTATCTCATAGATTCCAGTCAAAGATTCATAGAATCGAAATTCCATCATTGTTAGATCTATAGGATTTGATTTGATGGATAATGAGCCAGCCAAAATGGTATTTATTTTTGTTTTTGTTTTTTGGAGAATTCGATATGGATGAGTATAAATCACTGCCAATTTCAAAAGAATCCGGGATAGACGCAATGTCCACAATACCTGGATTTAATCAGATACAATTTGAAGGATTTTGTAGGTTCATTGATCAGGGT